AAGGCTCCTTTTCGCCATGCATAAACTAAACCAACAACTAGGATAAGCACGAAAATGAAAGCTTCGATAAAAACGGATACACCCAATACGTCAAAACTCATTGCCCAAGGGTAGAGAAAGACCGTTTCCACATCAAAAACAACAAAAACTAGGGCAAACATGTAATAGCGTATTCGGAATTGTAACCAAGCACCCCCCATGGGTTCTATACCCGATTCATAACTAGAAAGCTTCTCTGGTCCTTCACTAATCGGGGCTAAAAGCCCTGAAATCCAAAATACCAAAATAGGAATAAGGCTTGCTATTATTAGAAATGTCCAAAAAATATCATATTCGTGAAGCAGGAACATAAATGTACTCCCATTAATGTGGAATAGGCAGAACTGAAATTAGTCAATTCAGTTGGCATTGTCAATTTATCCAGAACTTCTCTCTTTTCCTCGGTGAAACAAGAATCTCTTTTGCTCAAACCAAAGAGCGCTTACTTTAGCTTTTGTTTCTTTTGTGCCATGTCTTCCTTAAGGATTCATCCAAAAGAATCCCCACTATCTTTCTTTTAGATTTCCATTCTATTTAGATATGGTATAGACCTAATTCTTATACAAAGAAAACTCTTTTGCTTCACTTTGTCTCGTTTTCTCTAGAATCTCTAGAAAAAAGAATTGCTCTATCCTTTATTTAAGGATAGTCAGAGACTATTAAATAAAAAATAAAATACTTACTACTAATTAGATTAGAACCTAATTAAAATAGGATTACGCAGCCTAATGAGGAATAATACTAAAAAAAAAAAAAGAACTCCATTTTAGAATTATGAAACAGAATATCCTGTTTTGTTATTTACTCTTTCTTTTTATTTGTTATTTACTCTTTCTTTTTATTTTCTTTCGATTTTTTCTATTTAAAGTAGATCTATTTAGATAATGTATATTTTTACATAATGTATATTATAGTAATATACTTCAAACAAAATAGGAATTCGCAAAATGGAGAAAATCGTTGCAGTCATTATAGTAAAGTTTAGGGACTTAGGGCATATCCTATTTTATTTGAAGAAGGATGGAATTCAAATCAGATAAGGGATCTTTCCTTCTATTGATTTGATCGAAATTCTTTTTTCTTTTCCTGTCTCTATGATTTTCGATAAATGAGCCTATGGTAATGCTTTTATCTCTATTCTAGGGCGCAAGCGACCGTCGAGTCTATAAACAAGTACTAATAAGGAAAAGAAAACTATACTAAAGGAAACATAGGATATCCATCCTAAAATCTAAAAAAAAAAAAAGACATATATATTAGTAGGGCTATACGGATTCGAACCGTAGACCTTCTCGGTAAAACAGATCAAACGGATTATTATCGAAATGATTCGAACTGTTTCAAAGACCCAACATGCATTTTTCTGCATTGGGCTCTTTCATCAACTGATGTAAAGATCAGTTAATCCGCCATAGTTTTTCTTTACGGAAAGATAATAAGATGGCTCCCTGTGCTCTGATTGATTTATTTGTATTATGATCTATCTAGGAGCAATACCAAAGTGTTTCAAAGGAGGATTACCTTGACTTAGGTCTGCCTCCGGCCTAAATTAAATCAACCTAAGTGAAATGGAGTCTCTATCGTTCCGCTGCAAGAGTTGACTATGAGACTTCATACACCTTAAAGTTCATAGAACGAAAAGAAGTTTTTTGGAGGCCCTTATCCTCATTAAGCCTAACATTGAGTGGGCTGGATATTTACCTTATCAACTAGCAAATCAATAGGGGTTCTATTTGATTAGGCACCAGAATTGGCACCCGAATCGGACTGAACCGACTGTTTGTCAGGCTACTGTTCTCCTATTCTCTCGAATCCATGAAGTAAGACATTGATTTTGCAATAAGGTCAATTATGTTCATTGCATAATAAATTCCCTTGAAAAGCATTGGCGCACGTGTAAGCGAGTTGCTCTACCGAACTGAGCTATAGCCCTTGTCAGAGATATCTTAACATATAGATAATTTCTTGTCAAGATGAATATTCTGTAATGCCATAGGATATCCCTTTGATCTATTTACTATATACCAATAATGGAATACCAATAATGGAGCGGTATTGCTTATAAAAAGGATTCGATCTATAATCGATCGAAGTAATGTGGCTTCTTTTGTGATGATAAATTGCCTACTTAACTCAGTGGTTAGAGTACTGCTTTCATACGGCGGGAGTCATTGGTTCAAATCCAATAGTAGGTAGGTAGGTAGAAAAATTACTAGATAGCATTGGACTTACTTCGCTTCGCTATCTAATAACTTTTTCTACCCTTCTATCCTTTTTCTTTGTATCAACGAAACCTTTGGATTGTCTTCAATTGGATGGGGGAATCCAATTGATAGCCTCGACTCGTATCCTAGCCCGTTTGAGAGCTAGCTTTGCTTCAACCAATTCTTTTGTACCCTCAGCTCTACTCAAGTTAGCTTCGGCTATTTCAAGTGCCTGTTGAGCTTCTTCTGGATCAATGTCACTACCCAGTTCTGCATCATTTCCTAAAATAATGATCTCATTATTAACGATTCTCGCAAAACCACTCCACAGAACCGCTGTTAACCATTGGTCGTTGAGGAGGCGTATTCTCAAAGGACCCATATCTACAGCTGTGTTAATGGGGGCGTGGTTTGGTAATACACCAATTTGGCCGCTATTAGTAGATAAAATGATTTCTTTCACTTCACAATCCCAAATAATTCGTTTAGGAGTCAGTACATAAAGATTTAATTTCATTTCTTCAATTTGTTCTCCTCTTCTAAGTTTATAGCTTTCGTACTAGCTTCATCGATGTTCCCCACCAAATAAAAAGCCTGTTCGGGTAGGCCATCTAATTCTCCGGAAAGGATTAGTTGAAACCCCCTAATTGTTTCTGCAAGACTAACATACTTTCCTGGAGAACCGGTAAAAACTTCTGCCACAAAGAACGGTTGTGATAAGAACCGCTCAATTTTTCGTGCTCTTGCTACAGTTAAACGATCCTCCTCCGATAATTCATCCAACCCAAGAATTGCAATAATGTCCTGAAGTTCCTTGTAACGCTGTAAAGTTTCTTTAACTCTTTGCGCAGTTTCATAATGGTCCTTGCCAACGATCCGAGGCTGTAACATAGTTGAGGTTGAATCTAAAGGATCTACTGCGGGATAAATACCCTTGGAAGCCAATCCTCTGGAAAGTACGGTAGTAGCGTCCAAATGTGCAAATGTTGTGGCAGGAGCAGGGTCGGTCAAATCGTCCGCAGGTACATAAACAGCTTGGATCGAAGTTATCGATCCCTTGCTGGTAGAAGTAATTCTTTCTTGTAAAGAACCCATTTCTGTACTAAGGGTAGGTTGATAACCCACTGCAGAGGGCATTCTCCCTAATAAGGCGGATACCTCCGATCCTGCTTGAACAAAACGAAAGATATTATCGATGAATAAAAGCACGTCTTGCTTATTAACATCTCGGAAATATTCTGCCATAGTTAGGGCAGTTAAACCAACTCTCATACGAGCTCCCGGCGGTTCATTCATTTGTCCATAGACTAGAGCTACCTTTGATTCCTCAATATTTTTTTCATTAATTACTCCAGATTCCTTCATTTCCATATAAAGATCATTTCCTTCACGAGTCCGTTCCCCTACTCCGCCAAATACGGATACGCCTCCATGAGCTTTAGCAATGTTATTGATTAATTCCATGATGAGTACTGTTTTACCTACTCCTGCCCCCCCAAATAGTCCGATTTTTCCTCCACGCCGATAAGGAGCTAAAAGATCGACCACCTTAATACCTGTTTCAAAGATAGATAATTTCGTATCTAACTCAATAAAGGCAGGCGCAGATCTATGAATAGGGAATGTTGCACTAGTATCTACAGGACCCAAATTGTCAATAGGCTCCCCAAGAACGTTAAAAATTCGTCCGAGAGTAGCTCCACCGACCGGAACACTAAGAGGAGCTCCTGTGTCAATCACTTCCATTCCTCTCATCAACCCGTCTGTAGCACTCATAGCTACAGCTCTAACTCGATTATTTCCTAATAATTGTTGTACCTCACAAGTCACATTAATTTGCTTATCGGCAGTGTCCCGACTCTTGACTATCAAAGCGTTATAAATATAAGGCAACTTGCCCGGAGGAAAAGTGATATCCAGCACGGGTCCAATAATTTGATCAATACGTCCTGCATTTTTTTCTTCAATTGTGGAAACCCCGGGACGCGAAGTAGTAGAATTGGTTCTCATAATTATCACATAATTCTAAAAAAAAGGAATTTGTCGAAATTTTTCTTTTTTTTTCTTGTTGAATAATGCCAAATCAAATAAAAAAATATCCAAAAATCAAAAAGTTAAAAGGAAATGAATTAGTTAATTCAATAAAAAAGAAAAGGGGACTAGCACTTGATTTCGTTGCCTAAGCGAATCCCATTCACTCGTTTACTCATGGAATGAGTCCGGTGGAAAGTTCAATCAATCTTTTTTTCATAGACATTTTTCCTTTTGTCAAGGATCTTTGCCTCTTCCACTTTCCTGTCTAGGACTTCGATATACAAAATATATACTACCGTGAAGCATAGATTGCTGTCAACAGAGAATTTTCTTAGTATTTAGGTATTTAGATTCAAAATAAGAAAAGGGCCTATTAAGATAAGAACTTATGAAATTGTAAAATAAGGATTAAGGGGTTAGTTTGGGTTGCGCTATATCTATCAAAGAGTATACAATAATGATGGATTTGGTGAATCAAATCTATGGTTTAATACTGAACCATGTTAACTTACCATAACAACAACTCAATTCCTATCGAATTCCTATAGTGGAATTCCTATAGGATAGAACGTACACAGGGTGTACGCATTATATATGAATGAAACATATTCATTAACTTAAGCATACTCCCTTTTTTATTTAATGAGTTGATATTAATTGAATATCTTTTTTTTAAGATTTTTGCAAAGGTTTCATTTACGCTTAGTCCATATCGAGTAGACCCTGTCGTTGTGAGAATTCTTAATTCATGAGTTGTAGGGAGGGACTTATGTCACCACAAACAGAAACTAAAGCAGGTGTTGGATTTCAAGCTGGTGTTAAAGATTATAAATTGACTTACTACACCCCGGAATACGAAACCAAGGATACTGATATCTTGGCAGCATTTCGAGTAACTCCTCAGCCCGGGGTTCCGCCTGAAGAAGCGGGGGCTGCAGTAGCTGCGGAATCTTCTACTGGTACATGGACAACTGTTTGGACTGATGGACTTACCAGTCTTGATCGTTACAAAGGACGATGCTATCACATCGAACCTGTTCCTGGGGAAGACAGTCAATATATCTGTTATGTAGCTTATCCATTAGATCTATTTGAAGAGGGTTCTGTTACTAACATGTTTACTTCCATTGTGGGTAACGTATTTGGTTTCAAAGCCCTACGTGCTCTACGTTTGGAGGATCTACGAATTCCTCCTGCTTATTCAAAAACTTTCCAAGGTCCGCCTCATGGTATCCAAGTTGAAAGGGATAAGTTGAACAAGTATGGTCGTCCTTTATTGGGATGTACTATTAAACCAAAATTGGGATTATCCGCAAAAAATTATGGTAGAGCATGTTATGAGTGTCTACGCGGTGGACTTGATTTTACCAAAGATGATGAAAACGTAAACTCACAACCATTTATGCGCTGGCGAGACCGTTTTGTCTTTTGTGCCGAAGCTATTTATAAAGCACAAGCCGAAACCGGTGAAATCAAGGGGCATTACTTGAATGCGACTGCAGGTACATGCGAAGAAATGATTAAGAGAGCTGTATTTGCGAGGGAATTAGGGGTTCCTATTATAATGCATGACTACATAACTGGAGGATTCACCGCAAATACTAGTTTAGCTCATTATTGCCGCGACAATGGCCTACTTCTTCACATTCACCGAGCAATGCATGCAGTTATTGATAGACAGAAAAATCATGGTATGCATTTCCGTGTATTAGCTAAAGCATTGCGTATGTCTGGGGGAGATCATATCCACGCCGGTACAGTAGTAGGTAAGTTAGAAGGGGAACGCGAAATGACTTTAGGTTTTGTTGATTTATTGCGCGATGATTATATTGAAAAAGATCGTTCTCGCGGTATCTTTTTCACGCAGGACTGGGTATCCATGCCAGGTGTTATACCGGTGGCTTCAGGGGGTATTCATGTTTGGCATATGCCAGCTCTGACCGAAATCTTTGGAGACGATTCCGTATTACAATTTGGTGGAGGAACTTTAGGACATCCTTGGGGGAATGCACCAGGTGCAGCAGCTAATCGGGTGGCTTTAGAAGCCTGTGTACAAGCTCGTAACGAAGGGCGCGATCTTGCTCGTGAAGGTAATGAAATTATCCGAGCAGCTTGCAAATGGAGTCCTGAACTAGCCGCAGCTTGTGAAGTATGGAAAGCGATCACATTTGACTTCAAGCCGGTAGATACCATCGATTAAGTAGATAAAACTAGATATAAAGAAGGTCTAAATAAAAAAGAAGCGAAATAGAAAGAGAATAAATGAGTTACGAAATGCAGTAATTCTTCTTTATTCTTCTAATTGATTGCAATTAAATTTGGCTCGATCTTTTAAAAGATCGAGCCAAATTTAAATATATCTTGATACGATCATGAGACTTGACAAATCGAGATTCTTCTATTCTATATATCTAGAATATAGAAAGGTATAATACAATAAACAAATACAAATCAAAATAGAGTATTATCATACGATAATGGAACCAAATACGCAGTATTTGCAGAAAAGAGTCTTCGTTTATTGGGAAAGAATCAATATACTTTTAATGTCGAATCGGGACCCACTAAGACAGAAATAAAGCATTGGGTCGAGCTCTTCTTTGGTGTTAAGGTAGTAGCTGTGAATAGCCATCGACTACCCGGAAAGGGTAGAAGAATGGGACCTATTCTGGGACATACAATGCATTACAGATGTATGATCATTACCCTTCAACCGGATATTCTATTCCACTTCTACTTTTGCAATTTTAATTAAAGGGTATTCTGAAAGAGGTATTTCTTTCATTTTCACAATTGCTTTCTTTTGAATCCAATTTCAAGTTCGATTAGAAAGATAGAAAGGCCATGAGAATGGAAAAAGAAAAATATAATTATCCATTCCATTCATTTTTTAGAGATATAGAATACTTTTATAGAATACTTTAGTTAGTATTATTTATCTAAAAAAAATCTTTTTTTTGCAAACTCAAAAATACAATAGTCAATATTCCTTATAATAGATATACTTAATTATATCATAAGAATCTTAAGATATATTTTGAATAGATAGAAATAGTAAATTGGAATTGAGACACCTATTCTATGACAGATTTAAACTTACCCTCTATTTTCGTGCCTTTAGTAGGCTTAGTATTTCCGGCAATTGCAATGGCTTCTTTATTTCTTTATGTGCAGAAAAATAAGATTGTCTAGAACCGACGGGGCCAAATTTGCTCAATGTATTTCCAGGATGATAATACAAATATTTTTTAGTGTAAGTAATATATTAATATGATAGGGTATGTAGCTCTTTCTACACACAAATGAAAAACGTCTATGGATGCAGATATAGGCTACGAGCATAAATGCATACATATGCGTAGCCGAGTATAGCGAGTTTTTTTAAGTGGATCCAGGAATTTTTTTGAATAGAAAGTCAATGTATCTAACCAATTTTTTCACAGGAGTACTAGCTGCTGAAGGCGATTTCAGAATCAAAAAAAGTAAAGTCAAAATCATTTAGCTTATTCTCTCAATTTCAATTAACCGCTGCTGGATTTAGTATATCTAATATGAATTGGCGATCAGAACACATATGGATAGAACTTCTAAAAGGTTCTCGAAAAAGAGGTAATTTTTTCTGGGCCTGTATTCTTTTTCTAGGTTCATTAGGATTCTTAGCGGTTGGGGCTTCCAGTTATCTTGGTAAGAATATGATATCCGTACTTCCATCTCAACAAATTCTTTTTTTTCCACAGGGGGTCGTGATGTCTTTCTACGGAATCGCGGGCCTATTCATTAGCTCCTATTTGTGGTGCACTATTTTGTGGAATGTAGGCAGTGGTTATGACCGATTTGATAGAAAAGAGGGAATAGTGTGCATTTTTCGTTGGGGATTCCCTGGAATAAAACGACGCATCTTCCTTCGATTCCTTGTGCGGGATATCCAATCAATTAGAATTCAGGTTAAAGAGGGTCTTTATCCTCGTCGTATCCTTTATATGGAAATACGTGGCCAGGGGGTCATTCCCTTGACTCGTACTGATGAGAAGTTTTTTACTCCACGAGAAATTGAACAAAAAGCTGCCGAATTGGCCTATTTCTTGCGCGTACCAATTGAAGTATTTTGAGTACCAAAGGAAAAAAGGGTATTTTCGAGTATTTATCTAAAGGAAGGAACAACCGAGGATAAGAGAAAATTGCTTCTAATTTGTTTTGTCCAAGTGATGGCCTAATATTCTTCCCTTTTCATATGAAAGAAAGGGCTTTTTTTTTATTCTATTTCTCTATTCCACTCCATTTAGATCTAAGAAAGAACCCAATACAATGAAATTCCACTAGTATACAAAAAGAGAAATAGATACAAACACAAGGTCTTAAACCTTATTATAGAATTTTTGCTTCAAAAAAAAAAAAGAAATATCATATAGAGTCAACGAATGAAGCGGATTCATTAACAACTCAATTTACAGATCAAAAATGAAAAAAAAGAAAGCATTGCCTTCTTTCCTATATCTTGTATTTATCGTACTTTTGCCCTGGGGAGTCTCTTTCTCTTTTAACAAATGTCTGGAACTTTGGATTAAGAATTGGTGGAATACCAGGCAACCTGAAACTCTCTTAACGGACATTCAAGAGAAAAGGATTCTAGAAGGATTCATAGAATTAGAAGAGCTTTTTCTCTTGGACGAAATGATAAAAGAGAAACCGAAGACACATGTACAAAAACTTCCTATAGGAATACACAAGGAAATAATACAATTGGCCAAAATAGATAATGAGGACCATCTCCATATCATTTTGCATTTCTCAACAAATATAATCTGTTTGGCTATTCTAAGTGGTTCTTTTTTTCTGGGTAAAGAGGAACTTGTCATTTTGAATTCTTGGGTTCAGGAATTCTTCTATAACTTAAATGACTCAATAAAAGCTTTTTTTATTCTTTTAGTTACGGATTTTTTTGTTGGATTTCACTCCACCCGCGGTTGGGAACTACTAATTCGTTGGGTCTACAACGATCTTGGATGGGCTCCTAACGAGCTAATTTTCACTATTTTTGTTTGTAGTTTTCCTGTCATTCTAGACACGTGTTTGAAATTTTGGGTCTTTTTTTGTTTAAACCGTCTATCTCCTTCGCTTGTAGTCATTTATCATTCAATTAGTGAAGCATAATTGGCTTTCCTAATATTAATAAAATTAGCATTTTTCTTCCTTTAGAAAGAAAGCCCTTTTTCTTTTTAGCAAAATTCTTTCTATTTCTACTTCTACCTGCTCAAGGTATTCATCATTCCAGTACAACTGTTGCAGTAGAATGACAACAGACTCGTGTATAGGGAACTAGATTAACTTAGCTACCTATCTAATTTATTGTAGAAATTCCGGGATCCGCGATTGGACATGGAAAATAGAAATACTTTTTCTTGGTTAAAGGAACAGATGATTCGATCGATTTCTGTATCGATCATGATATACGTAATAACTCGGACATCTATTTCAAATGCATATCCCATTTTTGCGCAGCAGGGTTATGAAAATCCGCGGGAAGCAACTGGACGAATTGTATGTGCCAACTGCCATTTAGCTAATAAGCCCGTGGATATTGAAGTTCCCCAAGCTGTGCTTCCCGATACTGTATTTGAAGCAGTTCTTCGAATCCCTTATGATATGCAGCTGAAACAAGTTCTTGCTAATGGGAAAAAGGGAGGGTTGAATGTGGGTGCTGTTCTTATTTTGCCTGAGGGATT